CATTCTTCATCTAATTAGATAGATTAGATAAATGATCTAGCAATGATGGCATTTCTATTTTGTTTACCGAATCACATGAAATTTTACCCAACTCCATATCTGGAATGTATGAAATACGTATGAACGGAGGAAGAAAGAGAATTTTCTACTTAAATTGAATTGAATTGGAATTTATTGGAATTTTCAACAGATACAAATGGAAAGAAATTGATAAAACATCCCTAGAAACAGACTTCTGCTACTTAGACTTATTAATTAAGTTATAGGATTTTGTATAGAATATAAAAACAAAAATGATTCCATTTCTACCATTATTATGATAATACATATTCCAACCTGCTTGAATACCAGAAAAATAAATGGATTGGACATTTGATCTTTTCGCTGAGATAAAGGCATAAAAATCAGAAAGAATATATAGAATTAGAATCGGTTTTTTAGCATTTAACCCCCCTTTATGTTATGGATTTCGTTGTTCAAAACAAAAAATGATTCGCAGAGAAGAGAGAGATTTTGTTTACGGATTTTTGAGTAGAATACGATTGTGAGGTGTACAAGAAAAGAAGGTTTGTATGGCTTAAACACGTGTGGAGATATCTATAATATCCGTCTTTCTTCTCTTTTATTGTTTTATTTATTGTTTTATTGTCGTTCTATGTTCTATTCGGGGCAACACAGGTTGCGCTCTACGAAAACAGAATTTAAATTTTCTATTCAATTCAAAATTCAAATTGAAGTATGATACTTTTCTGATATCTGATAATTCTATATCGGGAACATATATAAATAATATATATCCGTCTAACAATTTCTCTTAGGGGGTTTACATATACTCATAATTGTTGTTATAATTATTATTAATAATTAAAATTGAGATGTTGTTATAATTATTATTAATAATTAAAATTGAGAAGGATTTTTTGATTGAAAAAATCCATACTGAACTGATTAGTTATATATCAAGTTGTATTTTCTTATGTCATTAGGAAAACAAAATTTGGAGATTCAAATCCAAGAATCATTCATGCATTCTAAGTCAATAGTTAATGGTTCCTATTTTCATAAAGTTGAATTTTGGATTTTGCGACTGAAAATCCACATTTGATTTTTCAATAGAAAGGTAAGAGAAAGTTTTGAACATTATGAATTTTGAGATAGACTCAATCGAGAAATTGAAAGGATGAATCAAACCCAATCAAAAGGGAAGAAGGATTAGAATTTCTTTTACTTTTAGGAAAAATTAAGGAAAACAGAACTCAAGGTGCAAGTACAATAAAAAAGCAGTTCAGTAATCCGGGAAAGTTTTCATCTATTTTGTATTTGTAGCATTTTGGCGACATGGCCGAGTGGTAAGGCAGAGGACTGCAAATCCTTTTTTCCCCAGTTCAAATCCGGGTGTCGCCTGATCAACAAAAAACTAGAAATCTCTTCTTTTCTTCTGTTGATATAACCCGCCGAATGATTCCCCAGCAGAAGCAGAGAAAGCAGACTGTTGATACTTGTTTGATTCTAAACATCTGGTCTGGGGGTTTTTCAAAAAAAAAATTCAAATATCCTTGCATATTTAGGCTTAGGCTTCAAGGAAATATTCGAATGCTAGAGGGGCTATCAAGACTTCGCAATTACCTTCTACTACAAATAAAAATTTTATATTATTAATCCATTGTATAATGACTGGACCTTGGATTAGATTGGAGAGCCCGATAGGAAATCTAAATAGTTGTGGAAGGGGGCGGAAGATACTTTATTATATACGAGGAACTCACGAAAATCTCTGAGTGCTCAAGCATCCAATCAAATCAATTGAAATGAGGGTCAACAAAAAAAGAATAGGACCTATTATTCCTACATGTTCCATTAGTAACATTCCCTTGAGATGTTACTGCGGATTTTGCTTGTGTTTAATCTTTCCCGATTAGAAATCATATAGGAATTTCTTATAAAATGAGCGAATTTATTGGATTGGTTTATTAATAGTCTTCGTTCTTTTTGACTCTGCGCCATTGATTCCACTATTATTAGTGAGGAATAATGGAACAATTCCTTTATATTTATAGAGATAGGGGACATAATTCATATGGATATAGTAAGTCTTGCTTGGGCTGCTTTAATGGTAGTCTTTACTTTTTCTCTTTCACTCGTAGTGTGGGGAAGGAGTGGACTCTAGGGGTCCTACTAATTGAGTTAAGGAAGCAAACTGTATCAATATCAATTGCTTTCTAGATCGTTCTGCAACACGTTTGGAACAAAATAAAAATATCTTCATTTTGAAATTCCATTGGACTCGACTGGAGTAATGTATTATAGGAATCATCCTCTTTCAATCAAAGAGCTATTTCAACGATTCCCATGTTTGTAGTTCGAAAGGAAGAGGATCCCAGGAAATTTATTCGAACCTAATTCTTCCTAAATTTTCTATTCCAATCAACGGCCTCTTACTAGGTGATACTGAGGAGGGCCGGACCCTTTTTTTATTTCTTTCTCTCTTTACTGTTCAAAGAAGAAGTAGCTTTGTTAAGTGTATACGCACTTTGTATGAGAAAGAAAGGATATAAACATAGTGATTGTCTAACGAGATACTATGCAGAATAAGATCGTCAGGTGAGTCACATATTGTATTGCGCATTTACCGCTTTCGAATTTTTTAAATTGGATTTATACTTTATCGACTTATTTCATATCATGGTTCAGGCGTTAAAAATCAGTGAGATTTACTCTTCCTTTTCGATGCCCGTGGAACTACTGTCAATGGTTTACTCAATTACTTCTTGGGAATGTTAAAAAAGATTACTACGTGATTTTTTGAATATGCCTATATCTATCGCTTTTCCTTCATTGATTTGATTCTTTCAATAGATACCGAGATTCGGAAATCAAAAATATAGTAATTAAAACTATAAGACATAAGAGTAATTCAGATTGATCAGAACAAATAGATATAGCAAATAAATGGAATTGGATGCTATGTCAATCCCATATATGGAATTGATATTCACATATATCAAGATAATATTGTAGATTGATCTATAGATCCATATCAAATGCAGCCTCTATCTTTATTTTATTCCGGGGGGCCTACAATCTAACTAATAAATAGTATGGTAGAAAGAAATAGATGAATCTTTCTACCATACTATCTATCTATTAGAATACTGCCGATTCTAGTTCACTCATTTCATTTAAGACATGAAATTGGAATCTTTTTCATTTTATTTCGTCAATTTTGGCTAAGAACTCAGAAGTCAAGTTTCATTCAAATTAGTTAATAATTAATCGTTTTGACTGACTGTTTTTACGTAAATGATAAGTAGAAAAGCGGTAGGAACTAGAATAAATAGTGCAGTAGCAATAAATGCAAGAATATTTACTTCCATAATCTCATCGGTTTTTTACTTCGCAATAACTCGGGATTTAATCCCATAGAGATGATAAATCTTTGGCCTGTAAATTCAATGAATGAATATTACCTCTCGATGATCTTGAATCGGATCAATATCATGAATAACAATATCTGAACTATCAAATCAATTCGTCGTCGAGAATTGAATAGTATAACATAGGAAGTTCTTTTATCCATACCGCCCCAAACTTGGATTCCTGACCCAATCCAAAATTCCTTTATTTATTTATCATTTTTTATCATCTGTTCTTTTTTTCTCTCTAATCTATCTAGTTCCTTCTTGTACAATCATCTGATGAAGTCTCATCAAATAGCTCTTCCACTTCTAGTGGTCACATAGTTACAAACCCAAACAAACAATAAAAGCTAAATGTAAAAAGAAAGGAGTTTAGAACGAAACTATTTTTGACTTGGAAGACAAAGAAGTGTGATAAAGATGAGACCGTATAAAATGAATATTCATCAAATTTACTATTTTCCGATTTGTTCTTTCGTCGATGGGGCCTTAAAACAAAATGAAAAATCGGAAAAATGATTCATTCCCCTTTCTAAGAGGAGTAGGATTTTTGGTTGGTCTGTCCTTCCCCCTCCTTTCTTCGTAGATTATTAGCCCCGGGACACCTATACCAAAAGCTCAGTGTGCGATTTGCATGAAATCTATTTTTCAACTTCAAACTAGTAAGTGAGGTTCCATAAATCCGTAGCCAGAAAAATAAATTGTTTTTTTTTTATTTTTTCTGGAAAGTATTTTCTTATATTCAATTTTGTATTGGACAAGAAAGAAATTCCCTTTGTGTATGCGCGCCTCAAAAAGGTATAGTACTAGATTCCATTACATGCATCGGGGGCAATCGAAAAGGCCAGCATTTCTTGGAATACTGACTATAACGCTACCAATAATTGTACTAATCCAACCGCATATGTCTTTCTCCTACCAAAAGGAAAGAAAAAAGAAATAAGGATTTCCCCTTTGCTTTGACAATGAAATTCTGCCCCGGTCCCCTTCATAAAAAGGGAGAGATTTATTGATATATTTATTGGATCCGTCGGGACTGACGGGGCTCGAACCCGCAGCTTCCGCCTTGACAGGGCGGTGCTCTGACCAATTGAACTACAATCCCAGGGAAATACGGGATCTAGCAGAAAATTTGATTCTTTTTTATCTCCGGATCGGGTATTTCTGAAGTACAAAGGGGGTTATATCATCTCATGGCGGATTGGCGAATTATTGGGCCGAGCTGGATTTGAACCAGCGTAGACATATTGCCAACGAATTTACAGTCCGTCCCCATTAACCGCTCGGGCATCGACCCAGGAAGAATCAATTTTAGACTTATTGGTAATCCATGATCAACTTCCTTTCGTAGTACCCTACCCCCAGGGGAATTCGAATCCCCGCTGCCTCCTTGAAAGAGAGATGTCCTAAACCACTAGACGATGGGGGCCTGCTTGACCAACGGCCATCATACTATGATCATAGTATGTATAAGTTTTTGAAATTGTCAATATAATCGAATGATTCTATCCGAGGGATCTTTCCCCCTTTCAGAATTGCATAGAATTATTTTTTATTCGTCATTGATGAATTATTCATTAGAAT